GTGCGTAATATTTACAATAATGTAAATAGATACGTTTTGGGCCATAAAATACCCCACTCGAGATTTTCCTGTTTACGGGGGGTTTACAGGAGTGTTAATGATATCACGAGTTTAGGGGGGTAGGGGGGTTTAACGCGCAAAAGCCGAGAGGGGGTGTCTTAGATATTTTACGGGTAAAATTATCATTATGCTCATGATATCCAAGTATGTGGTTATTTTAATATAGGATTTAAACCATGAATAACCATTACCCTGCAGGCAAGAAAATGTTCTACCTTGTTGATCATTATTGTATTTGCACTGTGAAATGCCAAATGAAAGGAAGGAGAGAAAAAAATAACCTGACCCCCTAGAAAGAACGCTCGGCATGTGGCTTAATGAGGTTTATGTACTCCACCAATAACTTATGCAAGCGTCGATGAAAGAATGGGGAATGTTACCAAGCCATGGCCCTGAAGTAGGAACCAAATGCCAGGAATAGTTCACTAAGTGTTACCCCCACAATCGTTGTCCCTCACCTTCAATAACCGTATGCATTAAGAAATGAGCTGGATGGTAGGCTCTTACTGCGCTTAAGTTTACTAGATTTCAGAGATGAGGGGACTTGGTATGGCTTAGACGATTTAGGTTTATGGTAGGTCTTAAATCTCGTTTAATTACGTGATGTAGCTAGGATGTTGAAGAATAATTGTCATGCTTTATGTAAGTCTTCATGATATGTTGACATATGAATGGTTAAGTACTAGTTATGGTTATAATACATATATGTCTTAAAGCATTATTATTTATGTTTCAAATATAGTTATGGTGTAATTACATATATGCACATGCACAGACATATTGTAAATATCTGCGCATGGTGGAACAAAGAATAGTTTAATTTAGAATCCTAGCTTTGGGAGTTAGGGGTAGGAGTTAAAATCTCCTTTCTTTGAGCAAAAGGGAGGATTTTAACCTCCGGCGTCCGGTTTACAAGACCGGCGCTCTGGCGCTGAGCTACTAATGCAGGATCATCCAAGGATTTTGTTCTCAGCTCAGCCTGCAAGTGGGAAGAAAACAAGGAATAGGGAGAAGTAGAGGACGGAGGCTACTTGGCCAATAATAATGAAGGGTTGTTCCGCTGGTATACCCCCGATTCATGTAAGAATGGCTACGTCTGCAATAAGGGTTCAGAATAGGAATTGGGAAACTGGTCGGAATGTTAGAGTTCGCTGTTTTGAAGTGTGTAGGAAGGGGACTACTATAAGTACGAGGATGGAGGCTAGGAGGGCTAGTACTCCTCCTAGTTTGTTTGGAATAGATCGAAGAATTGCGTAAGCAAATAGGAAGTATCATTCAGGTTTAATGTGAGGTGGGGTGACCATTGGGTTAGCAGGGGTGAAGTTGTCTGGGTCTCCCAGGAGGTTAGGGGAGAATAGTGCTAGAGAGGCAAGTGCCACTAGCAGGATCACGAAACCAAGGAGGTCTTTGTAAGAGAAGTATGGGTGGAATGAGATTTTATCTGCATTTGAGTTTAATCCGATTGGATTATTTGAACCTGTTTCGTGAAGGAAAAGAAGGTGAAGGATTGTCATGGCTGCGATGACGAATGGGAATAGGAAGTGGAATGCGAAGAATCGGGTAAGGGTAGCATTGTCTACTGAAAAGCCCCCTCAGATTCATTCAACGAGGGTAGTTCCAACATATGGGACTGCGGATAGGAGATTAGTAATGACGGTAGCTCCTCAGAAGGACATTTGTCCTCAGGGAAGGACGTAGCCAACGAAGGCGGTCATCATAACTAGAAGTAGGAGCACTACTCCGATGTTTCATGTTTCTTTGTACAGGTAAGAGCCGTAGTAAAGGCCTCGGCCGATGTGGAAGTAGATGCAGATAAAGAAGAAAGAGGCCCCGTTTGCGTGGAGGTTCCGGATGAGTCAACCGAAGTTGACATCTCGGCAAATGTGGGCTACTGAGGCGAAGGCTGATTCGACATCAGGGGTATAGTGTATTGCGAGGAATAGTCCTGTAAGGATTTGAGAAATAAGGCAAAGGCCAAGTAGTGAGCCAAAGTTTCATCATGCAGAGATATTAGAGGGGGTAGGGAGGTCAACTAGTGCGTCGTTAGCGATTTTTAGTAGCGGGTGAGTTTTTCGGAGGCTTGCCATTAGGGTTCTTGTAGTTGAATTACAACGGTGGTTTTTCAAGCCATTAGTCCTGGTTAAAATCCTGGCAGGAATTTATGACTTATATGATGTGTCTGTTATTATTTGGTTTAGTATTAGGGTTAGTTGCGGTTGCTTCTAATCCTTCCCCTTATTTCGCTGCCTTAGGGTTGGTAGTCGTAGCAGGAATAGGGTGTGGAGTTTTAGTGGGGCATGGTGGCTCCTTTTTATCATTAGTACTATTTTTAATTTATCTAGGGGGAATGCTGGTTGTGTTTGCCTATTCGGCAGCTTTAGCTGCTGAGCCTTATCCTGAAACTTGAGGTAGTCCAGCTGTTGTGCTATATATAGTGATTTATAGTGTAGGGGTTGTTCTGGCTTGTATGGCCCTTTGAGGGGGTTGATACGAGGTTTCTTGGGTACCTGCAGATGACATGGAGGAGTTTGCTGTCTTTCGAGGGGATGTTGGAGGGGTTGCTTTAATGTATTCGTTAGGAGGGGGGATGTTAGTAATTAGTGCATGGGTACTCCTTCTTACTTTGTTTGTGGTGTTAGAATTGACACGGGGTCTAAGCCGAGGGACGGTACGAGCAGTTTAGTAGGAGATTAAGAGGGTTGCAAAGGTAAGGGTAAGAAGGAATAGGGCAAGGTAGGTTTTAATTATACCTTGCTGGGCATTGCTCGTTGTGGTAATTAGAGGAAGGTTTGATGTGGCTAAAGCTTTAGGGCCTGATTTTTCTAGTCAGGTTTGGTCAACTATTTGACTGGCAATGGCTTGGCCTAATACTAGGTTGAGTTTAGGTGTGAAACGGTGAATAATGTGCGGGAAGAAGCCTAGTATGTTGGAGAAGTGATGGGTTGTAAGCATTGGGGTAGGTTTAAATTGTTTGCTTGTTAGGGATGCCAGTTCTAGGGCAATAATTAGGCCTAGGATGGTGACGGCTAGGGCTGCTAGTTTTAGCAGGGGTGGCATGGACATAACTGGTGTTTTTAAAGGGGTAATGTTTGAAGTGATTAGAAGGCCGGCGATAATGCTGCCTCATGCTAGACGTTTGATAGGGTTGATTACTGCTGGGTTGTTTTCGTTAATAGGTGAGAGGGAGTTGAATCGGGGGTGTCCCATAGATACGAAGAAGACAACTCGGAGGCTGTAGATGGCTGTGAAAGAGGTGGCGATAAGGGTGAGTGTTAGGGCTCAGGCGTTAAGGTGTGATGTGTTTAGTGCTTCGATGATAGCATCTTTTGAGAAAAATCCAGCTAGGAAGGGTGTTCCTGTTAAAGCTAGACTTCCCAGGGTCAGGCAGGAGGACGTGAAGGGGGTAAGGTGGTGCATTCCTCCTATTTTTCGGATGTCCTGTTCGTCGTTTAGGCTGTGGATAATAGAGCCAGAGCAAAGGAAGAGCATGGCTTTAAAGAATGCGTGTGTGCAGATGTGTAGGAAGGCAAGTTGAGGTTGGTTAAGGCCAATTGTTACTATCATAAGCCCTAGTTGGCTTGATGTTGAGAATGCAACAATTTTTTTGATATCATTCTGGGTGAGAGCACAGGTGGCGGTGAAGAGGGTGGTTAGGGCCCCTAGGCATAGGCAGAGGGTCAGGGCTGTTTGGTTGTTTTCTATCAAAGGGCTCATTCGGACTAGGAGGAAAATCCCTGCAACAACCATAGTGCTGGAATGCAGTAGGGCAGAGACCGGTGTGGGGCCCTCCATAGCAGAGGGGAGTCATGGGTGAAGGCCGAATTGGGCTGATTTGCCAGTGGCAGCTACGATCAGTCCTAGGAGGGGGAGAGTTAGATCGAAGTTTTTAGCGGTTACGAATATTTGTTGTATTTCTCATGAGTTTAGGTTAGTTGCTATTCATGCTATGGCAAGAATGAGTCCGATATCCCCCACTCGATTGTAGACTACCGCTTGTAGGGCAGCTGTGTTTGCGTCGGCTCGGCCGTATCATCAGCCGATAAGGAGGAAGGACATGATTCCTACGCCTTCTCACCCAATAAAGAGTTGGAACATGTTGTTAGCTGTGACTAGAATGATTATAGCGATGAGAAAGACTAGAAGGTATTTAAAGAAACGGTTCATGAAGGGGTCTGCGTGCATATATCATGATGCGAATTCGAGGATTGATCATGTTACGTAGAGGGCAATTGGGGTGAAAATGATTGAATAGTGGTCAAATTTCAGGCTAATATTGATATCAAAGGTTAGGGTGTTTATTCAGGTTCAGTTGGTAATAATGGCTTCGGCCCCCTCGTTTATGAATAGAAAAAGAGGGAGGAGGCTAACAAAAAATGCTAGTTTAACTGCGGTTTTAACCTGCGTAAGGGCCCAGTTGGGGGCTTGGGGGCGAGGGGAGAGGGTTGTGAACACAGGGTATGCTAGCAGTGAGAAGATGATGATTAGGCTTGTTGTTATTATCAGAGAAGTGGGGTGCATAGCTGCTACTTGGATTTGCACCAAGAGTTTCTGGTTCCTAAGACCAGCGGATGAGCTGTTATCCTTTAGAAGCAGTTCGAGTGAGCCTTGGGGTCCAACCAAGGTCGCGAAAATTAGCAGTTTCCGTTACTGGCGAGTCTCTCTCGGTAAATAAGAGGATTTTAACCCCTATTTTTAGAGCCACAGTCCAATGTTTTATGTTAAACTATATCTACAGGCGGTTCAGCCTCAAATTAGCTCGGGTTTGAGGATAAGGAGGATAAGGGGGAGAAGGTGTAGGGCAATAAGCAGATGTTCTCGAGAGTGTGAGGGGTCTAAGGCGATGATGTGTGCGGGAAGTGGGCCTCGTTGGGTTATTAAGAACATGTAGAGTGAGTATCCGGCGGTAATTAGGGTCCCTGCCCCTGTTAATGCTAGGGTTCAGTGTGATCAGTTGAATAGGGAGGTGAGGATCATGATCTCTCCCATAAGATTGGGGAGAGGAGGTAGTGCTAAGTTAGCAAGGCTGGCAATGAATCATCATGTTGTTATAAGGGGTAATACTATTTGCAGTCCTCGTGCCAGAACCATTGTTCGGCTATGTGTTCGTTCATAGTTAGTATTGGCTAAGCAGAAAAGAGCGGAGGAGGTTAATCCGTGGGCGATTATAAGGATGAGGGCCCCTGTAAAACCTCAGGGTGTTTGGATTAGGATACCTCCTGCTACAAGTCCCATGTGGCTTACAGATGAGTATGCGATCAGAGATTTTAGATCTGTTTGGCGGAGACAGATTGAGCCTGTTATGATTACTCCTCAAAGGGCGAAGACAATAAAGGGGTAGCTGAGTTCTTTAGTAAGAGGTTCTAGTATGATTATCATTCGCATTATTCCGTAACCCCCTAGTTTTAGAAGTACGGCTGCAAGGACCATTGAACCTGCAATTGGGGCTTCTACGTGTGCTTTGGGGAGCCAGAGGTGAACTCCGTACAGGGGTATTTTTACTAGGAAGGCTAGTAGACAGCCTGCTCATCATAGTTTGTCTGCGTAAGACATGAGTTGCAGGGGAGGGGCATATTGAAGTGTTAACAGAGAGAGGGTTCCTGTGCTGTTTTGAAGGAGGAGTAAGGCAACTAATAGTGGGAGAGAGCCCGCTAGGGTATAAAATAAGAAGTAAGTCCCTGCATTTAAACGCTCTGTTTGGTTACCTCATCGGGTGATGATTACTAGTGTTGGAATTAGGGTGGCTTCGAACATGATGTAAAACATGATGATTTCGGTTGCACTGAATGCCAGGATGAGAAAGAATTGTAAGGAGGTTAGTAGAGTAATATATATTCGTTGGCGGTTAATGGGCTCTTGGGCTGTATGGTTCTGGCTGGCTAGAATTATTAATGGGAGGAGTCAGCAGGTAAGAACAAGCAGAGGAGTTGACAACGGGTCTGTGGCCATGTAGAGATTAAGGGATGTTCATCCTGTCTCTGAAAGACTTTCTAATCAAGTAAGGCTAGCTAGTGCAATAATGAGGCTGTGGGCGAGGGTTGTAGGTCATAGTCATTTTGGGGGCGTGAGCCAGGTTGTTGGTACGAGCATTAGTGTTGGGATGAGGATTTTTAGCATTGTAGGAGGTTGAGGCTCTGTAGTCGGTCGCTTCCGTGGGTACGAGAGGTGGCAACTAGCAGGGCGAGGCCTGCGCTTGCTTCACAAGCTGAGAAGGCTAGTAAGAGTATGGGAGAGGCGGAGAAGTTGGTTGAATCCAGTTGTAGGGTTCAGATTGAAAGAGCAATGAAAAGGGATAGTATTATAGCCTCCAAGCATAAAAGGGCTGAGAGGAGGTGGGTTCGATGGAATGCTAGGCCTGTCAGTCCTAACATAAAGGTGGTTGAGAAAGCGAAGTGAACGGGAGTCATTAGGCAATTATGGACTTTAACCACAAGTTCTTGAGCCGAAATCAAGTGTTTTTCTTAGACTAATTACCTTATTCAGCTCATTCTAGGCCTCCTTGTAGTCACTCGTAGATTAGGCCGAGCGTTAGTAGGACTAGGACGGTGGAGGCTCAGAGGAAGGTGGATAATGGTGAGGGCAGCTGGTCTCCTCATGGGAGGGGTAGTAGGAGGGCAATTTCTAGGTCGAATAGAAGGAAGAGGATGGCCACGAGGAAGAATCGGAGTGAGAATGGCAGGCGGGCGGATCCTAAGGGGTCAAATCCACATTCGTAGGGGGAAAGTTTTTCGTGGTCGGGTGTTATTTGTGGTAGTCAAAATGACACTACGGCTAGGACAGTGGAGAGTGCGGCGGCAATTGTGATGATTGTTGTGATTAGACTCATTATCTTTCCTTGGATTTTAACCAAGACCTGGTGATTGGAAGTCACTTATACTGAGTTGATACTAGAAAGATTAAGATCCTCATCAGTAGATTGAGACGTATAGGAATAGTCAGACGACGTCTACGAAGTGTCAGTATCAGGCGGCTGCTTCGAATCCGAAGTGATGGTCAGATGTGAAATGGTAACGGATTTGTCGGAGTAGGCAGACAGCTAAGAATGTGGAGCCGATAATAACATGGAGTCCGTGGAAGCCTGTGGCTACGAAGAATGTTGAGCCGTATACTCCGTCTGCGATTGTAAAAGGGGCTTCGTAGTATTCCAGAGCTTGGAGGAATGTAAAATAGAATCCTAGTAAAATTGTTAATGCTAGGGATTGGATTGCTTCTTTTCGGTTTCCTTCTATAATGCTGTGGTGGGCTCAGGTAACTGTAACTCCAGAGGCAAGTAGAACCGCTGTGTTTAGTAGTGGTACTTCAAATGGGTCTAGGGTGGTTAGGCCTGTGGGTGGTCAGCAGCCTCCTAGTTCGGGGGTAGGGGCGAGGCTAGAATGGTAGAAAGCTCAGAAGAATCCTACAAAGAAGAAGACTTCAGAGGTGATGAATAGAATTATACCATATCGGAGACCTTTTTGGACAGGAGGGGTGTGGTGTCCTTGATAGGTACCTTCTCGGATGATGTCTCGTCATCATTGGTACATTGTAAGGAGCAGGAGGGCTGTTCCGACAGTTATTAGTGTTGTAGAGTGGAAGTGAAATCAGATAGCGAGGCCTGACGTTATTAGTAGGGCAGCGACTGCACCTGTTAATGGTCAAGGGCTGGGGTCAACTATGTGGTATGCGTGTGCTTGATGGGCCATTAGACGTTTTCTTGTAGGTAGAGGCTTAGGAGTAGGACAAATACGTAAGCTTGGATTATTGCGACAGCGACTTCTAGAAGCGTTAGAAGGAAAAGTAGGGTTGCTGTTAGGATAGCTACAGTTGGCATTAGTGGTAGGAGGACAGTTGCTGCTGTAGCGATTAGTTGAATTAGAAGATGTCCAGCCGTTAGGTTAGCTGTTAACCGCACTCCAAGTGCTAAGGGTCGGATGAATAAGCTAATTGTTTCAATGACAATTAGTACTGGAATAAGTAGCGTAGGTGTCCCTTCTGGAAGGAGGTGGCCCAGGGCTTCTGTTGGCTGGTTTCGCATGCCAATAATAACAGTTGCTAATCAGAGAGGGAATGCAAGTCCCATATTGAGAGATAGTTGAGTAGTGGGTGTAAATGTATATGGGAGGAGTCCTAGTATGTTCAGGGAAATTAGGAATAACATTAAGGAGGTTAATAGAACGGCTCATTTGTGGCCGGGCAGATTAACAGGCATAAAGAGTTCGTGGGCAAATCGGCCAATGAATCAGTTTTGAAGGGTTAGAAGCCGGTTGTTTAGTCATCGGGATGTTGGTGTTGGGAATAGAACTCAGGGGAGGGTTAAGGCTAGGGCTATTAAAGGAATGCCTAGGAAAACAGGGCTCATAAATTGGTCAAAGAAGCTTAGTGTCATGGTCAGTTTCAAGGTTCCCCTTTAGGTTTTTCTGTGCTTTGGGGTGTTGGTTCATTTGGGAATGAGTGGGCTATAACTTTTGGAGGGATAATGATTAGGAATACTAATCATGAGAAGACTAGGATGGCAAGCCAGGGTGCGGGGTTGAGTTGGGGCATGCCGCTAGGGGTGGTTGGGAGTCACCAATCTTTAGCTTAAAAGGCTAATGCTATGCCCGGTTTAGCTTCTTAGCGAGGCGTCTTCAAGTATTAGAGATGATCAGTTTTCAAAGTGCTCTAGTGGAACTGCTTCAACTACGATAGGTATAAAGCTATGGTTGGCCCCGCAAATTTCAGAGCACTGACCATAAAAGACTCCTGGTCGGGATGCGATAAAGGCTGTTTGGTTTAGTCGTCCAGGGACTGCATCCATTTTTACTCCAAGAGAAGGGACTGCTCATGAGTGAAGGACATCGTCGGCAGAAATTAGGATTCGGATGGGTGATTCAACTGGGATCACTATTCGGTGGTCTGCTTCAAGTAGTCGGAATTGACCGGGGGCTAAGTCTTGTGTAGGGATCATGTATGAGTCAAAGCCTAGGTCTTCGTAGTCTGTGTATTCGTAGCTTCAGTATCACTGATGCCCGACAGCTTTAATTGTTAGATGGGGGTCGTTAATTTCGTCCATAAGGTAGAGAATGCGTAGGGAGGGAAGGGCAATAAGAATAAGAATAATAGCTGGGAGAATTGTTCAGATGATTTCGATTTCTTGGGAATCTAGGATATATTTGTTAGTGAGTTTGGTTGAGACTATCGCCACAATAATGTAAAGTACCAGTGTGCTGATCAGAAAGACGATTATCAGGGCGTGGTCATGGAAGTGAAGAAGTTCTTCTATAACAGGTGAAGCTGCATCTTGGAATCCTAGCTGCGAGGGATGTGCCATTGTTTATGCAAGATACGCGGGGTTTTAACCCACAACTCTGCCTCGACAAGGCAGTGTAATAACTAGTTTTACTAGTATCTTATGAAGAAAGTGACAGAGCGGTGATGTGGCTGGCTTGAAACCAACATATGGGGGTTCGACTCCTCCCTTTCTCGTTAGTCTGATTGGACTAGAACGAATGCAGGCTCTTCGAATGTGTGGTATGGCGGAGGGCAGCCGTGTAGTCATTCAATGTTAGTTGAAGTTAGTTCTACTGACATCACTTCACGTTTGGCAGCGAAAGCTTCTCAAATAATAAATAGGAACATAATTACTGCTACTAGGGAGATGAGGGATCCAATAGAGGAAATTGTGTTTCAAAGGGTGTAGGCGTCTGGGTAGTCTGAATACCGTCGAGGCATTCCTGCTAGTCCTAGGAAGTGCTGTGGGAAGAATGTAAGATTGACACCTACAAACATTACCCCGAAGTGGATTTTAGTTCATGTGCTGTGAAGGGTGTATCCTGTAAATAGTGGGAATCAGTGTACGAAGGCGGCAACAATGGCGAATACAGCTCCCATAGACAGTACGTAGTGGAAGTGGGCTACTACGTAGTAGGTGTCGTGTAGGACGATGTCTAGGGATGAATTGGCTAGGACAATACCTGTTAGACCTCCGACTGTAAAGAGGAAAATAAAGCCAATGGCTCATAGCAGAGGGGTTTCTCACTTAACAGCTCCTCCGTGAAGGGTTGCAAGTCAGCTAAATACTTTTACACCAGTTGGAATTGCGATAATCATAGTTGCGGATGTAAAGTACGCCCGTGTGTCTACGTCCATTCCTACCGTGAACATGTGGTGGGCTCATACAATGAACCCTAGTAGGCCGATGGCCATCATGGCTCATACCATACCCATGTAGCCGAAAGGTTCTTTTTTACCTGAGTAGTAGGCAACAATGTGGGAAATCATTCCGAATCCGGGAAGAATAAGAATGTAGACTTCTGGATGTCCAAAGAATCAGAATAGATGCTGGTAAAGGATTGGGTCTCCCCCTCCTGCAGGGTCGAAGAAGGTTGTATTTAGGTTTCGGTCTGTAAGGAGCATTGTAATACCAGCGGCAAGGACTGGAAGGGAAAGTAGAAGAAGAACAGCTGTAATTAGTACAGCTCATACAAACAGTGGTGTTTGATATTGAGAGATGGCTGCAGGTTTCATATTGATAATTGTTGTGATGAAGTTAATTGCCCCAAGAATTGAGGAAACCCCTGCTAAGTGAAGTGAGAAAATAGTTAGGTCAACTGATGCCCCTGCGTGGGCTAGGTTGCCGGCAAGGGGAGGGTAGACTGTTCAACCGGTTCCGGCCCCAGCCTCAACTCCTGAAGAAGCTAGGAGCAGAAGGAAAGAGGGAGGAAGGAGTCAGAAGCTCATGTTGTTCATTCGTGGGAATGCCATGTCGGGGGCTCCGATCATTAGAGGAATAAGTCAGTTTCCAAATCCTCCAATCATAATTGGTATTACTATAAAGAAAATCATTACGAAGGCATGGGCCGTAACGATTACATTGTAGATCTGGTCGTCCCCAAGAAGGGCACCTGGTTGGCTTAGTTCAGCTCGGATGAGCAAGCTTAAGGCCGTGCCAACTATTCCAGCTCATGCACCGAATACTAGATAGAGGGTGCCGATGTCTTTATGGTTGGTTGAGAAAAATCAGCGTGTGATTGCCACAGGTAGGATGGCTGAGTTAAGCGGTGGATTGTAGCCCCATATACAGAGGTTTGAGCCCTCTTCTTACCAAGCCCTGAGGTGTATTGACATGTAAGATTGCAAATCTTAAGGAGCAGACTAACCGTCTGCCGGGGCTTTCCCCGCCTTCCTTTTTGAAAAGGCGGGGAAAGGTTAGACGGATGCTCGCTGGTTTGGGCGCTTAGCTGTTAACTAAGAGTTTGTAGGATCGAGGCCTGCCTGTCTAGGAAAGGCTTTAGCTTAATTAAAGTGTCTGTTTTGCATGCAGGAGATGTGGGGTAATGTCCCGCAAGTCTTATCAGGGTCTGGGGGATTTTCACCCCCGCTGAGGACTTTGAAGGCCCTTGGACTATGTTATCCTAAGTCCCTTAGAGGGTGAGGATTGCTGTAATAGCAGGGGTGAGAGGTAGAAGGGCAAGGGTAGCTACAAGGGATGTGGCTACGGGCAGGGTTGGTTGTAGGGAGGGGAGGCGTCATGAGGCTGTTCCGCTTAGGTTGTTAGGGGACATAGTTAGAGTTATTGCGTAGGACAGCCGCAGGTAGAAGTAGAGGCTAAGTAAGGCGCTTAGGGCCGCTAGGGTTGCCACGGGGGCCAGATCTTGCTTTGACAGTTCTTGCAGGATTAGCCATTTTGGCATGAAACCTGTGAGTGGTGGGAGACCACCTAGGGATAGGAGGACTAGAGGGGTGAGTGATGTAAGTGCTGGGGCTTTTGCTCAGGATGTGGCTAAAGTGTTGATGTTTGTTGCTTTGTTTAGTTTGAAAACAAGAAAGGCTGAGAATGTTATGATAAAGTAGGTGAGAAGAGTTAGGAGGGTGAGTGAGGGAGAGAATTGTAGGATAAGAATCATTCAGCCAAGGTGGGCAATCGATGAGTAGGCTAGGATTTTTCGTAGTTGGGTTTGGTTTAGTCCACCTCATCCGCCTACCAGGGTCGAGGCTACGCCAAGCACAATTAGGAGGGTGGGGTTTGTTGGGTGGATTTGCAGGATGAGGGCGAAGGGGGCTAGTTTTTGTCAAGTGGACAGGATCAGCCCTGTTGTAAGGTCTAGGCCTTGAAGAACTTCTGGAAGCCAGGCATGGACTGGGGCTAGTCCAATTTTTAGTGCGAGCGCCAGTATAATTATGGTAGTGGGGATAGGGTGTGTTATTTGTTCAATGTTTCATTGCCCAGTGAGTCAGGCGTTAGTGGTGCTAGCGAAAAGTAGTATGGCAGCGGCGGTGGCTTGTGTGAGGAAATATTTAGTGGTAGCTTCGACTGCCCGGGGATGGTGGTTTTGTGCCATTAGTGGAATAATGGCGAGGGTATTTATCTCAAGGCCCATTCATGCGAGGAGCCAGTGTGAGCTTGCAAATGTGATTGTGGTCCCCAGGCCTAGGCCGAACAGGAGGGTGGCTAAGATGTACGGGTTCATTAGTAAAAGAAGGATTTTAACCAACATGTTTGGGGTATGGGCCCAAAAGCTTAATTAGCTGATTTTACTAGGAAGTGGTGTAGTGGAAGCACAAAGAGTTTTGATCTCTTTAGGTAGGGTTCGAACCCCTTCTTTCTAAGGAGTCGGGGGGACTTTAACCCCCATAGTTCACTCTATCAAAGTGGCCCTTAGGCTTCAGGCACAACTCCGGTGTTATAGTTGAGGTGGTAAGCCTGCAAATGCAATGGGGAGGGCGAGATGTCAAATTACCAGGGCTAGTGTCAGGGGTAGGAAGTTTTTTCAGATCAGGTGTATAAGCTGGTCGTATCGGAATCGTGGGTAGGAGGCTCGCACTCATAGGAAGACTATTGAGAGGAGGGCAGCTTTGATCATTAGGTTGGTAGCGGTTAGCTCTGGAATTGTTGGGATGTGCGATGCCCCTAGGAATAGTGTGGCGGAAAGTGTGTTCATGAGTAGAATATTTGCATATTCTGCTAGGAAGAATAAGGCGAAGGGGCCTCCAGCATATTCAACGTTAAAGCCTGAGACCAGTTCTGATTCTCCCTCGGTGAGGTCAAAGGGTGCTCGGTTTGTTTCCGCTAGAGTAGAAATGTATCATATTGCAGCTAATGGTCAGGCGGGGACAATTAGTCAGATTGCTTCTTGAGCGATATTAAAGGTTTGTAGAGTGAAGCCACCTGTAAAGATGATAGCGTTTAGAAGAATAAGTCCGAGGCTGACTTCGTATGAAATGGTTTGGGCTACGGCCCGTAGGGCCCCGATAAGGGCATATTTGGAATTAGATGCTCAGCCTGAGCCTAGAATAGAGTAAACGGCAAGGCTTGATAGGGCTAGGATGAATAGAATTCCTAGGTTTAGGTCGGTAACAGGGTATGGGAGGGGTATAGGGGCTCAGAGGGTTAGTGCAAGCGTTAAGGCAAGTATGGGGGCAAGCAGGAATAGGACAGGGGAGGAAGTTGAGGGTCGAACAGGCTCTTTAATAAATAGTTTTACTCCGTCTGCAATTGGTTGAAGAAGCCCGTAGGGTCCAACGATATTTGGGCCTTTTCGTAGTTGTATATAGCCTAGTACTTTTCGTTCAATAAGGGTGAGGAAAGCTACGGCGAGAAGGACTGGTACGATAAAAGCCAGGGGGTTGAGAATATGGGTTATTAGGGCGGTAATCATAGTTGGGGAGAGGACTTGAACCTCTGTGAAAAGGGCTTAGGTCTTTTGCAATAACCGGGCTCTGCCACCCCAACATGCCATTATCTTGGGCGTGGAGGGGTATGCCCTTTTGCCTATTTTAGTTGTTTTCAATAGGAGGGGTGAGGCGTGCTTTTAGCATTGGCCTCTTCTTTTCGGTCCTTTCGTACTAGAAAAGAACATATCATAGATAGAAACTGACCTGGATTACTCCGGTCTGAACTCAGATCACGTAGGACTTTAATCGTTGAACAAACGAACCCTTAACAGCGGCTGCACCATTAGGATGTCCTGATCCAACATCGAGGTCGTAAACCCCCTTGTCGATATGGGCTCTAAAAGGGGATTGCGCTGTTATCCCTAGGGTAACTCGGTCCGTTGATCGGCGTTGCCGGATCTTATTGGTCAGATATTCTGTTCTTTAGAGCTGCAGCTCTTGGTTGTAGGAGGTAGTACTCCCATTCCACGTGGGGGTTTTTTATTTCCCCGCGGTCGCCCCAACCAAAGACATGGGGGCATGATTCATTTGGTTTAGTCCTTTGTTTAGGGGTGTTTGACATGATATGCCTTGGTGTCTAAAGCTCCATAGGGTCTTCTCGTCTTATGGTTACATCCCCGCTTCTGCACGGGGAGATCAATTTCACTGACTAGAAAAAGGAGACAGTTAAGCCCTCGTAATGCCATTCATACAGGTCTCCATTTAAAAGACAAGTGATTGCGCTACCTTCGCACGGTTAAAATACCGCGGCCGTTAAACATATAGTCACAGGGCAGGCTGGACCTCTTATTCTTTGTTTTTGCAAGAGGCGATGTTTTTGGTAAACAGGCGAGGCTTGGTATGTTTGCCGAGTTCCTTCTTTTTCTTTTAGTCTTTCCTTAATGGCACACCAGTGTGGGGTTAACGGTTGTTTTTTGGATGGTTTTCTGGTTGCTTACTTGTTGTTCATTGCCCTCTTTGTTTGGGGCCGTTAAGTTTCGGTGGGGGTTCGTTCCGATTTACACGTGTGCAAGGAGAGAGGCGGAGGCTCTCTTGTTACTCATATTAGCATGTGCACTCTCATGTATGCATGAGATGGCCTGATAATATTAGGGGGTTGGGATATGGTTATCTGAATATGTGGGAAGGTGTAATGCTTGAGCTTTAACGCTTTCTGTAAGGATGGCTGCTTTTAGGCCCACCTGGGCATTGTTACCTTGGGTAAATATGATCTTTACCCTCCTGGAAAAGTTGTATCTTGTCTCAAAGGGGCTGTACCCCCTTTGATTAACTCTCTAGGCTTCTTTAGTGCATCGGTAGGGGTAAGACCGCGGTGAATAGAGAAGCCTGGAGGCTGAACTCCTATCCAATTCTCAGGCAACCAGCTATAACTAGGTTCGGTAGGTCTGTCACCTCTACTCAAAGCTCTTCCCACTCTTTTGCCACAGAGACGGGTTTGCCCTATTGGTAGGCTGTCTTGGAGTAGCTCACCTAGTTTCGGGGGTCCAAACTAAAGTTCTCTTTGCTTGGATAGTACTAGCTAAATCATGATGCAAAAGGTACGAGGTAAAATCTCTGCTTTTTTAGGCTTTACTGGGTTGTTTCATTTCTCTTTCAGCGTTCCCTTGCGGTACTTTCTCTATCGCTCCAATGGTTCCTTTTCTGTCGCCCATACTAGGGGGGTAAAATGGTTTGTTTATAGGAGGAGTAGTGTGTTTGGGGTTATTTATATTGAGTTGTTGTTTTTGTTAGGGTGGGCTAGCTGGTCAGCATCAGGGTAATCCGGTTTGCACGGATGACTTTTCAGTGTAAGGGAAATGCTATTCTATCTTAGCTATACTCTGATTTTTCCAAGTGCACCTTCCGGTACACTTACCATGTTACGACTTGCCTCCCCTTCGCAGTTAAAGCGTTTTAGATACATAAATTGGTAAGCTTGGGGAGAGTGACGGGCGGTGTGTACGCACTTCAGAGCCGATTTCAGTGGAACACTCTATTTTCCACTTACTGCTAAATCCTCCTTCAGATGGACGTTTTCAGTGCATCGTTCGTATTCGCTATACTAGCGAATGTAGCCCATTTCTTCCCCTCTCATGCGCTACACCTCGACCTGACGTTCTGGGCGGTGCCAATTTTGCTTACTATTAGACCTTCACAGGGTAAGCTGACGACGGCGGTATATAGGCGGGAGAAACAAGGGAGGGTGAGGTTGAACGGGGGTCATCGGTTATAGAACAGGCTCCTCTAGGGGGATCTAAAGTACCGCCAAGTCCTTTGGGTTTCAAGCTAATGCTCGTAGTACCCAGGCGGATAGAGGGTGTAAAATTCTATCAATGTTTACGGCTAGGCATAGTGGGGTATCTAATCCCAGTTTGTGTCATAGCTTTCGTGGGGTCAGGGCTCATAAAGCCACTTTCGTGGTGGGGCTTCGTGCCTTCGGATGCGTATAACTGCCCTGAAGGTGTTCGGCTTTAGTTTTGGTATACCTTAACCACGCTTTACGCCGGTGTCTGTCAACTTGGGCCTCTCGTATAACCGCGGTGGCTGGCACGAGTTTTACCGGCCCTCTTAGCTTTAACTAAGTCAAGTTTTCACTTATAGCTTAAGGTTTATCACTGCTGAGTTCCCTTGAGGGTGTGGCTAAGCAAGGCGTCATGGGCTTTAATTGGGTGTGCCTGATACCAGCTCCTTGTTTTCGGGCGGAAAACTGTGGGGCATTCTCACAGGGTCGCGGATACTTGCATGTGTAAGTTTAGCTAGAGTTGACAGTAAAGTCAGGACCAAGCCTTTGTGCCTGCGGGGCTTTCTAGGGCCCATCTTAACATCTTCAGTGTTATGCTTTAGTTAAGCTACGCTAGC